GCCCACATCCCCATTCAATATTTCTTGACCTACTATTGGCCAAACTACTTGGGCACTGGGTGCAATATGAGTAGGATCACTTAGCCATGCTTCATAATTGGAAAAACGGGCACCATGGAAATACATGCCACTCAGCCAAAGAAAGATAATGGAGAGTTGGCCGAAATGAGCACTAAATACTTTTCTAGAAATTTCCTCCAAATCACCAGTATGACTATCGAAATCGTGAGCATCAGCATGTAGGTTCCAGATCCAAGTGGTAGTATCAGGACCCTTAGCTATTGTTCTTGAGAAATGGCCGGGTCTGGCCCATTCCTCGAAAGACGTTTTTACAGGATCCCTGTCTACAACAATTTTAACTTCGGGTTCTGGCGAACGAATAATCATTAAGTCCTCCTCTTTCCGGACAACACATAAAAAGAGACCCGCCAACAGTCAAGTTTTTAGTGAACCTTTGAAAGATAGATCTTCTTTTTATCATTAGTCCCCTTCTTTCCTATCTTACTTCCATCCATTTTCTTTAGTTATTTACTAGATATGATATTGAAGTTGATCCGGGGCAAGTGTTCGGATCTATTATGACATAAAAAAAGGGTGCCAAAGGGACCCATTATTTTGCCAAATCCTTTCCCAGGATAACAAAAAAATTCTTTTTTTGCAACCTAGCTTTTTTTATTTCTATTTAGATTCTCTTTTTATTTTCGATTAAAGTAAATCTATATGGGCACTTTGAGATTCAGAATCTAAATAGAAATAAAAATATGAATTTACTTTGGTTTATTTATTATTTATATTTATTTTCATTATTAAGAATTATTTTAATTTTAGACTTCATAGGATTCATCGAAATAGTTTTATTAGTTCTATGCTATATGGTATCTGTAGCATTTATCTTTATGAGATACCATACAAAATGTAAAAAATCGAATGATTTTAGAAAGAAGGGATATAATAAAATTCTTGATTGGACCTTCTCATAGGAAGGATTTATTTAATTTGATTGCTGGATACAAAAAAAAGGGTCTTATTAAAAATCAAAACGCCTCGTTATTTTTAACCAATTATGCGCTTCAATATAATTCCCTGGAGTAAGCGCTATAGCTTGTTTCCAATACTCAGCAGCTTGATCGAACCAAGCCTCTGCAATTTCAGAATCGCCTTGTAGAATGGCCTGTTCTCCACGGTCGGAATAGGTGAGTCAATTCCCTCCCTTAGAACCGTACTTGAGAGTTTCCTACCTCATACGGCTCATCAATCTATTCTATTTTATCTTGAATAAACCAGAAGATGTTTATTACATAATACATAAGTTTCCAATTCGAATTTGGATGAATGATTAGTTTTCTCTTTTCTCCCACCTTCAGAAGAATGAAGCATAGATATCCCCCGATATCGTTAGAATTTTCTGAAAGGTAACTATCTCGGTTTCATATTTCATATATGGGATATGATATTTTTATATCTTTTTATATAGAATCTTTGAAAAAGACTTTATCCCATTAATAAAAAAGAACTTACAATCTTTGGGATCTGATGCTACACCGCTGCTCAATACTTTAGTAGATCGACTCTATTACATAAGTTGATTTCTAACTTTTTTTATTCCATATCATGACATAAGTAAGCAGTTCTGAAATGTATTGACCAAATAATAGCTTACTAATTGATCTTTACGGTGCTTTCTCTATCAATTCGACTCTTTATCCATAGAGTATAGTATATAGGCCATACCTATTTCTTCCGATTTTTTTGGTTCTCGCGAAGTATCTTTCCTTGCTACAGCTGATAAAAATCGTTACTTTGGACGATGCATATGTAGAAAGCCTTTTTTTCTAGTATTTACTAGACGATTTGATCTCTTTTTCCTTCTTTCTATAGTGAAGATAGTCGCACGTAATGACAGATCACGGCCATATTATTAAAAGCTTGTGGTAAAAATGGATTTCGTTCTAGTGCCCGGAAATAATATTCCAAAGCTTTTGTATGCTCTCCGTTGCTTGTGTGTATAAGACCTATGTTATAGAGTATATAACTTCTATCATAGGGATCAATTTCTGGTCGCGTAGCTTCATAATAATTCTGTAAAGCTTCTGCATAATTTCCTTCGGATTGAGCCGACATCCGTTACGGTCGTTCATTCTTGTAAAAGAATCTCCGTTACAGAACCGTACGTGAGATTTTCATCTCATACGGCTCCTCCCTTCTGTGCATAGTACTAAAGGTAATAATTCATGTAATCAAAATTTAACTATTCTCATTATGAACTGACAGGAGCTGGTATTTTTACAAGAAATTTCTAACCAGCCTTCCCACAAGAGGTTTTTTCTTACCACCAATCGTATTAGTGATAGATAGAAATGGTAACTCCAACAATTTCTTTGTACTCAACGCTTACGATTTCCAGGAATTAGTCACTTCAACGGTCTTTGATGGTTATACGGGTACCCAAAGCACGAATGAGATGGATCTTAGTTTTCCCAACCATTCTTGTTAGTCCCGATACCGATAAGGAAAAGGGTTATTTATAACAAAGTTTTCGTGTTGTTGATTCCTAGGTGTAGTGCTTTTTCCACAATGCCACCTATGGATACTAATTAAGTAGGATTGACCTCCAATAAAGAACCTATAGATGTAACCTTTCGCTCAATACTAAAATCGATAATTGAAGCATCTAAGGCTGCATCAATCGAGGATACACGACAGAAGGAATTGCTCTATCTCTAAACTTCACCTTCACCAAGCGTAGGTTTCTTTCACTAATTTGTTTTTTTATATTCCTAACTACGTTTTTTTTCTCGTAAAACTGAGGGGTAAAAAAACAAGAAAAGAATCAAATCGCACCATCTCCGTAATAGGTAAATGCCTTTTTTTCTCCTGAAGTTGTCGGAATTATTCGTAATAAGGTATTGGCTACAATTGAGGAGGTCTTATCAATAAAATTTCCATTTATTCGAGATCTAGGCATAATTATCAATTCATTCTATAATTATTTTCATTCCCCTTCGGGGAAAACGATCCCACAAAAAAAGGAATTGTACAGTACAAAATAACATAAAAACAGACTAATTGGAAAAACGTGGAGCACAAATTGTCCTCCCTTTTGACAAAGATGAAATGAAATAGTTGAATCAGATTATATTTCATTCCAATTTAGTAGTATACTATTACTATTTCATCTAAGTTTAATAACCAAGTTTCCTATGTATTGATTTTGATAACTCGATAAGTTTTTATTTGGTTATAAAAAGAAAAAAGAATTGAATAATCATTCCATGATAAAAAAATAAGGTAACCATCCTTTATTTTAATTATTTTAATTTTATTTTGTTTGCATAACGTATATGTGCCACGCCATACAGTTGAAATCAAAAAATGAATCGGACAATTTATGAATTTTGAATAGATCATGGGGTAGCTAATGAAAGAAGTTGCTGTTGATAAATATGAAATTAAAAAAAACTTTTCTTCCTATGGAACCACCAGGCGGTCATACCTGTACTACAATTAAGATGAATGGCTCGCTACTTAATTCGGTTTTTGGTCAAGAATAAGATTCCGTAGGAGGGATGGCTGAGTGGTTCAAGGCGTAGCATTGGAACTGCTATGTGAACTTTTGTTTACCGAGGGTTCGAATCCCTCTCTCTCCTTTTCTTTTCATTTATCAACGTTACGTATCAAATCAAATAATAATTGATATCATTATTCTAACAGTCCTTATTTGATAGAGATTCTCTATCCCTAATTAGAGCCTGTGATACGTAAAATACAAATAGAGATATTGTATTGATATTGAAAAGAAGAAAAAGAATCCTATTTATTGTCGATCCATTTTTGATATGTGAATGAGACAAGGTACTCTATTTACTTCAGAGAAGGGGGTAAAAATTGTATGAACCTTGCTTTTTTTATTTTCGTTAGAATCAAGTTTGACGGGAATAATATTCTACGACCAACAACTCATTTATTTTCAAACCGATCGATTTATTATCTATGATTTGATTTACAAATCCTTTATATTGTAAGGAATCAATAGTCAAATGGTTTGGCAATTCCCCGCGGGGGGATGAAACAAGATAATTTTGAATCAGAGCTTTCGATCTTTCTTTATCCTTCGTAGTAATAATATCTCGGGGTTTGCAACGATAACTTGGTATATCTACTATACGACCATTAACTAAAATATGTCTATGGTTAACTAATTGTCTGGCTCCAGGAATGGTCGAAGCCATACCTAATCGAAAAAGGATGTTATCCAAACGCATCTCGAGTAGTTGTAGTAAAACCTGACCTGTTGACCCTTTGGCTTTTCCAGCAATATGCACATATTTAAGTAATTGTCGCTCTGCCAGACCATAATGAAAACGCAATTTCTGTTTCTCTTCTAAACGAATACGATATTGTGATCTTTTTCCCGAGCGCAATTGGGTTTGAAGATAACTTCCGGATCTGGGGCTTTTACTAGTTAGTCCCGGTAAAGACCCCAGACGGCGTATTTTTTTGAAACGAGGTCCTCGGTAACGAGACATATAAATAAAGGCTCCCTTTTTGATTCACTTTCATTTGAAAAAAAAAAATTATAATTAGAATATTAATAATTATAATATTATATAAATCTAAAATTAAAATATAAAAAAATATTATAAAATATATAAAATAAATTCAGACTGAACTAAAGGATCAGCAAAGCAAAACACAATCTACTGAAGTATTACAAAGCAGAATGAAATAAATTTTATCAATATTTTTATTTTTTGTATATATAATATAGTGAAGTTCAAGCGAAGGCTACCTTTTCAAATTTCTTCTGTAAAGATATAGTTAACTTTTTTTATTCATAGCTATAGCTGCAAGTTACCATGACATAATAACTCGACATTTAGAGAAAGCGAGAGTAGATATTTTCAATCATGCAAAGAAAAAGAGCCGGCTATCGGAATCGAACCGATGACCATCGCATTACAAATGCGATGCTCTAACCTCTGAGCTAAGCGGGCGGATATAAGATCAATAGTGTATAGGAAACTCTCGGATCTTAGCTATTACCTGGTGATTCTTCTTTTTTTTTTTTTCATTTATTGATTATTTAAATTTCTTCTCTATTTCTATTCTTATTTATTCTATTTATAGTTATTAGTTATAGATTTTAGATTCTATATTCTAAAATAGAAAATAAAAATCTTTAGATTCTTTATATCTAGATATTATATCTAGATATATAAATAGAAATTCAATTCCATATTCATATTATCCTATTAATCAAATTATCATATTAGAATTTCTAATTAAAAATTTTTAAAATAAAATAATTCTAAATATTAAATAATAGAAAATCTAAAAAAATCGAATTTCGAATGAAATTCTTACTATTTTGAATATGATATGATTAATATGAAGATGAATATGAAATAAAGATGGATATGAAATCAATACAATAAATAATAAATACAATCTTAAATTAAATCTTCACTTCAATAATATTAATATGATTATTTTATGATAATTAAAATCATATTATAAATAATTCATTTATTCTCATTCTAATGGTGTAACTAAAAAACTATACTATAAATCTAAATCTAAATTTCACATAAAGAAACTATCTATATCCTAATAGATAAATAGTGAAAAACTAAATAGAATCATATTCTATTGATTTCTATTCGAATAATGTAAATCCATGACTAAAACTGATAGAAACTTGTATTCTATCATTATACACAAGAGGACGAATTGTTAAAAAAAAAAATAAATAAATATCGAGCGTTCTACTATTTTTAATTCCGCTATAAAAAAGAAGGGGGAGTCAAGGCATAGAAAGGCATAGATATATGTGGGATATATTTATCTATATTGAATTGCGGATACATCAATGATAGAATAATTTCGGATTGAAACAAATAGGGTTCATCCAATAGAGATGAAATGATAGAATGGAAGACGGCCAAAAAAATAAAATAGCAGCATACACTTTTTCGATACAAGAATCCTTACCTAATGAATTCAACAGTTCCAAGATCAATGAAAGAGGTGTATGGAATTACAATTAGATCCTTGTATCATATCAAATATCAAAGCAAAGGGGGATATGGCGAAATTGGTAGACGCTACGGACTTGATTGGATTGAGCCTTGGTATGGAAACCTTGCTAAGTGGTAACTTCCAAATTCAGAGAAACCCTGGAACTAAAAATGGGCAATCCTGAGCCAAATCTTTATAAAAAATGTAAAATTTGAATAAAAAGGGATAGGTGCAGAGACTCAATGGAAGCTGTTCTAACGAATGAAATTGACTACGTTACGTTAGTAGCAAAAATCCTTCTATCAAATGATAGAAATGACAGTAAAGGATAAGCTTATATACCTAATACATACTGACATAGGAAAGATTAATCACAACCCTCTATTTCGATATTTAGATTCATTCTATATTAATTAGAATGATAGAGATCAAATAATCATTCTAAAGATCAAAAAATCTATGAAAAAAGGAAGAGTTATTCTGAATCCATTCCCATTTTCCAATTGAAGTTTAAATTGAAATAGAATTCGAATATTCATTGATCAAATGATTAATTCCAGAGTTTCATAGATCTTTTGAAAATTAATCGGACGAGAATAAAGAGAGAGTCCCATTTTACATGTCAATACCGACAACAATGAAATTTATAGTAAGAGGAAAATCCGTCGACTTTAAAAATCGTGAGGGTTCAAGTCCCTCTATCCCCAAGAAAAGCCCATTTTACCTCCTCTTATTTCTTTATCTTCTTTTTTTTTTTCATCAATGGTTCAGTTCAACCAAAATTCAATATCTTTCTCATTTCATTCACTCTGTTCTTTCACAAACGGATCCGAATAGAAATCCTCGTTTCTTCTTCCAATCCAATTTCATTTGTATAGATTCAAGGAATCCCCGTTATTGAGTCATTCACAGTCCATATCATTATCCTTACATTTACAATACAAAGAAAGTCTTCTTTTTGTTTTGAAGATCTAAGAAATTGAGGAGCTAGGTACAATTTGTTAAGACTTTTTTAGTTCTTTTCATTGACATAGATACAAGTACTCCGCTAGGATGATGCACAGGAAATGGTCGGGATAGCTCAGTTGGTAGAGCAGAGGACTGAAAATCCTCGTGTCACCAGTTCAAATCTGGTTCCTGACACGTGAATAATGTATCGGATAAATATTAATACCTCATACAAATGAAATTCATTGATACGGATCGGGATACATATTCTTTACTTTCCTTTTCATTTTTATTTTTTTCCTCTCTGTTCATACTTTGATCTTATTGAAATTTTAAATAGGATGTTAAATTTTCGTATATATCTCAAATTTCATAAAAAAATTAGATAAAAAGATTCAGATTGAAAGGATAAGAATATAAAGGATGTTTTTCAGACACAGTACAAATCAACCCCAATTCCTTTCATTTTTCATTTCTGCATTTCGTCTCTTCCGTCTTTTTTTTTTTTCTCACTCTTGCTCAATTTCCGGCGCCCCCCCCTAAGTGATGTGCGCGATACAAAGTTCATGGTACAGAACTCTTTTAAGTCATCCTAGTTTTTCTGCTCATACAAAATGTATATGATATCTTTCCAATTGGGGAATATCAATGAGAACCTCTTTTTTTAGCCACCCTCATATGAATTAAAGTCCAGTTACTCTGTTTCATCTAGAAGGGAATGTAAAAATGTTCTTTGATTGAAATGAAATCTGGAGTCGTGTCGTATAAGTACTTATCATTCAAAGAGCATCTTGTATTTCATAGAAATTGGGAGTGGAGCAATATAGTCTTTACGTAAGGACCAGCCTATCCAATTTTCAGGCATCAAGATACGTTTAAGGCGAGGATGATTCTCATAAGAAATTCCCAACATATCATAAGATTCCCGTTCCTGAAAATACGTACTTCTCCAAATCCAGAAAACGGACGGGGTTCGAGAATTACTCCTGGGGGCAAATACTTTTATGCATACCTCCTCTGGTTTATCTATACCATAACGTATTTTCGTAAGGTGATACACACTAGCTAAAAATCCGTCTGGTGCTACATCATAGGCACACGAGCGTAAATAATTGTAACCATATACCATATACATATAAAATGACAGCAATTGAGTCCCAATCTTTGGTTTTTTTTTGTAAAGTCTCTATTCTTCGGCAATCAAAGCCTAAAGATCTATGAACTAGCTCATGCTTGACTAGTCAATCATATAAACGAATTTGCATCTCCTTCATCTCTACCACATTTTTCTTTGTATCAATACTTCACATTGACAATGAAATTGTTAAAGACTGACCCGCTCTTTCTTATTCTGCACAAAGGAACCCTGCCTGATTAACTAATTCGTAAGAAGATACTGACCCTTTGGACTTTAAATCTTTTTCAAATTAAAATCTAAAAGGTATCTCTGAAGTAGATGGTAATTGATAGAGTAATCCTTGATTATAATTTCCAGTATTTAGTACTGTGTCGAAGGTAAACCTTGTGATTAGTAGTAAAACATCGATTCTCCTGTTGATACACAGTTCTATCTTCAACTTCAAAGATTTTTTGAGATATCTTCTTACGAAGTTTCGTTATAACATCTATAAAAGAATCTTCTTTATAGTAAAGAAAAAATTATAAAGAAATTCAAGAAAATTTAAAATAATAATCATTAAGAATTCAATATCAATAGAATATGATAATATTATTACTATATTTTTATTAGTATAACTATAATAGTATAGTTATATTTAATTTTTAATTTTATGGAATCATGAACGTTCGGCATAATATAGGATCCCTCTAATAATCTTCTCCTAATAGTCTAATAGAAAGAATCACACATTATCGAGCAATTCGACAGACCAAATTCCCAAACCCGCTCAACTCTTAGAATATAGAAGGAGGAGCCTTGATGGATGTAGGGCTAATTAATTAGCCCTACATTATCTTTGAAACAAATTTAAAATTGAAAGAATCTAAGAATCTATTAGGTTTGTTGTTCAGCCAAAAACTGATTATCCACAAATACTCAAGATCAAGAAAAGAATAGGTCCTAGATCCATGCGACTTAGGATTGGATTTGCTTGGGTCAGGTTGAAGTCTTTAGACAGTATTCTTTCATGATTTTAATTTCATAAATTGACTGGGTTTGGGTATACCAAACCCCAAAAAAGTGTATAAATAACTCTTTGATCATGGGCAATAAAAGAGGAAAAAGTAATTCATTCATGAAAATGGATAAAGAAATATGGTTATTTGATCCGAGATTTGACAAATACCAATTGGGTCCGTTGAAATGAATTATTGTGTTTATTTTATTGTTCCTACTATTAAAATATAAAATAAAACTACTAAAATCTCTATACAAAACAAAAATGGAATGTATAATGTATTAGGGCTATACGGACTCGAACCGTAGACCTTCTCGGTAAAACAGAGAAAACTGATTATTATCGAAATGATTCGAACTGTTTCAAAGACCCAACATGCATTTTGTTGCATTGGGCTCTTTCATCAACTGATGTAAAGATCAGTTAGTCCACCATTTTTTTCTTTACAGGAAGATAAAAAGATAATGAGATGGTTCCATGTGCTCTGATTCATTATTTGTATCCTGATCTAGGAGCAATACCAAAGTGTTTCAAAGAAAAATGACCTTGATTTAGGTCTGCCTTCGGCCTAGATCAACCTAAGTGAAATGGAGCCTCTATCGCTCCACTGCAAGAGTAAAATATGAGACTTCATACACCTCAAAGCTCATAGGACGACAAGAGGTTCTTTTGAGACCCTTATACTCATTATGCCTGGCATTGAATGGACTGGACATTTACCTTACAATGGCATGTTCTATTTGATTGATTTGGCAGTGGAATTCGCACCTGAATCGGATCGAACCAAATATTTGTCAGGCTATTTTTCTCTTGTTCTCTCGAACCTACGGAATAAGACATCGACTTCTCAAAAAGATCAATTATGGTCATTGCATAATGGGCTTCCTTGAAAAGCATTGGCGCACGTGTAAACGAGGTGCTCTACCTAACTGAGCTATAACCCTTATCATAAATCATAACTATTTTAACATAGAGGCAATTTCTTGTCAAGAAGGGTATCCCATATGCATATAATAACTCTCCGATCCATTTACTGGTAAAAGATTGATATTGCTTAGAAAGCATATTTTAACTAGAATCCATCGAAGTGATGAAGACCTTTTTGTGGTGATAAATAACCTACTTAACCCAGTGGTTAGAGTATTGCTTTCATACGGCGGGAGTCATTGGTTCAAATCCAATAGTAGGTAGAACTTATTAGATACCATGGAATCAGGTATCTAATAAGTTTTTCTACCCATCCTCTTTTTTTCGTTCTATCATAAGATTAATCAGATTAGACTTCATTGTGTTCAATTTGGTTCAATTTTTGGAATGAAAATGTAGTGTATAATAAGAAACTCCTTTAATTTTAATTATTTTTTTGATTCTTTTTATTTTTATTGAATGCATTGACTACTACTGGGAAATCACATTGACAGCCTCTACTCGTGTCCTAGCTCGTCTGAGAGCTAGATTTGACTCAATTGCTTGTCTCTTACCCTCAGCTCTACTCAAGTTATCTTCAGCTATTTCAAGAGTTTGTTGAGCTTCTTGTGCATCAATGTCAGTACTAAATTCTGCATCATTTCCTAAAATAGTTATCTCATTATTACTTATTCTAGCGAAACCACCCATAAGAGCCACTGTTAACCATTGGTCGTTTAGCCGTATTCTCAAAAGACCTATATCTACAGCCGTGGCAATGGGGGCATGGTTTGGTAATACTCCAATTTGTCCACTATTCGTAGATAAAATAATTTCTTTCACTTCGGAATCCCAAATAATTCGATTAGGAGTCAGTACACAAAGATTTAAGGTCATTTCTTCAATTTGCTCTCCTCTTCTAAGTTTTCTAAGTTAATAGCTTTCGTGGTAGCTTCATCGATGTTACCCACCAAATAAAAGGCCTGTTCGGGAAGACCATCTAATTTTCCGGAAAGGATGAGTTGAAATCCCCGAATTGTTTCTGCGAGACCAACATATTTCCCCGGAGAACCAGTAAAGACTTCTGCCACAAAGAAGGGTTGTGATAAGAAACGCTCAATCTTTCGTGCTCTTGCTACAGTTAAACGATCTTCTTCGGATAATTCGTCCAACCCAAGGATAGCTATAATGTCCTGAAGTTCCTTGTAACGTTGTGAAGTTTGCTTAACTCTTTGAGCAGTTTCATAATGTTCCTCGCCAACGATCCGAGGTTGTAACATGGTTGACGTTGAATCTAAGGGATCTACTGCTGGATAAATACCTTTGGCAGCTAATCCTCTTGATAATACGGTAGTAGCATCTAAATGTGCAAATGTCGTGGCAGGAGCAGGGTCGGTCAAATCATCCGCAGGTACATAAACTGCTTGGATCGATGTTATAGATCCTTCTTTGGTAGAAGTAATTCTTTCTTGCAAAGAACCCATTTCCGTACTAAGGGTAGGTTGATAACCCACTGCGGAAGGCATTCTACCTAATAAGGCAGATACTTCGGACCCTGCTTGAACGAAACGAAAGATATTATCGATGAATAGAAGTACGTCTTGCTCATTAACATCCCGGAAATATTCCGCCATGGTTAGGGCAGTCAAGCCAACTCTCATACGAGCTCCTGGCGGTTCATTCATTTGACCATAGACTAGAGCTACTTTGGATTTTCCAAGATTTTTTTCATTAATCACCCCGGATTCTTTCATTTCCATGTAGAGATCATTTCCTTCACGAGTACGCTCCCCTACTCCGCCAAATACGGATACGCCTCCATGAGCTTTGGCAATGTTGTTGATCAATTCCATGATGAGTACTGTTTTACCCACCCCAGCTCCCCCAAATAGTCCGATTTTTCCTCCACGACGATAGGGGGCTAAAAGATCCACCACTTTAATCCCTGTTTCAAAGATTGATAATTTCGTATCTAACTGTATGAAGGCGGGTGCAGATCTATGAATAGGAGATGTTGTGCGAGTATCAACAGGACCGAAATTATCAACAGGTTCCCCAAGAACGTTGAAAATTCGTCCGAGAGTAGCTCCGCCGACTGGAACACTTAGAGGAGCTCCCGTGTTAATCACCTTCATTCCTCTCATCAGACCATCTGTAGCGCTCATAGCTACAGCTCTTACTCGATTATTTCCTAATAATTGTTGTACCTCACAAGTTACATTAATTTGCTGACCAGCCGTATCTCGAGCCTTAATTACCAAAGCATTATAAATATTAGGCATCTTGCCCGGTGGAAAAATGACATCCAGTACTGGGCCAATAATTTGAGCGATACGCCCTAGGTTTTGTTCTTCAAGTGTGGAAACCGCAGGATCAGAAGTCGTGGTATTGCTTCTCATAATCGTAAATCATAATAATAATATGTCGAATTTATTTTTTATTTTAATACTGAATCAAAAATAAGTATCCGATAGCAAGTTGATCGGTTAA